GAAACTTATTATCTGGATGGGAATCAAGAACAAGAAAATTCAAAGTTAGAAATATTTAAAAAAATAATAAAAAAATTAATACATAGGATACATACACTAAAAGATAAGAAGAAATTCGACCACCCCCTACATATTTGATAACCTCTCCTACGAAAAAACTCGCAATACCGACTCCATTCGTAATTCCATCAATTACTCGTCTATCAAAAAAATGAGTTAGTTCGGCTAACCTTCTTATACCTTTAGTAAAGGATATTACATAAAAAAAATCTATGTAACCACGATTATATGACCAATTATATATCACATTTATTATTTTACCCCCCAAAATTTTTATTTTATTAGGAACACTTCTAACAAATGAATTAAATAAATTTAAATTTTGTAAAGATGAATAAACAGGCTTATATAAAAAAGACGATATAAGAATTCCGAAATAAGCTATACTAACGGAAAAGGTTGCATTTGTGATAAATTCATACCAATCCACAGAATGGTTTCTATTTTTATGTAAAAGGTTTATAGACGAACTTAAGAATTTGGATAGTATATCCAAATCCATTCCTTCCTGATTGAATAACGGAATTCCTACGGCCCCAACGAACAACGTAAATAAAACTAATACAAGCATCGGAAATAACATAGTATTGTCCGACTCGTGGGGATATGAGAAAGTGTTTTTAGTGCCAAAACGAGCAATACTAATAAACGGATGTACCATACTTCTTACATTTTCATTACTATCAATCCGATACGTGTTTAAAAAATAAGTTTTTTCGTTTTTTTTCGTAGTTAAAAAATCTAATAAACGAAAGCTTGTTTTAATAATTTTTTTTCCTTCTTTACCCCAGAGAGACATTGAATAGAACGAGCTATTTTTTTTGCCGCTGTAATTTTGAAAATAAACATTTAAATGTCCTTCAAAAGTAAGTAAATAGATACGAAACATATAAAATGCAGTTAATCCTGCCGTGGAACAAGCTATTATTGCAAAAATCGGTGAATACAACCAACTATCATTAAGAATTTCATCTTTGGACCAAAAACAAGCAAGAGGTGGAATACCACAAAGAGAAAGTGTACCTAATAAAAAAGCGGTTTTTGTAATTGGTACATGTTTTCTTAAACCGCCCATAAGAACCATATTCTGACTTTTATCTGGAGAATATCCAACAATAGTTTCCATCGAATGAATAATTGATCCAGATCCTAAGAACAACAATGCTTTCGAATAGGCATGAGTAATCAAATGAAATAAAGCAACTCGATAAGACCCCATACCTAGAGCTAACATCATATAACCCAATTGAGACATTGTAGAATAAGCTAAGCTTTTCTTAATATCTTTTTGAGCAAGAGCTAAAGTGGCTCCTAAAAGTAATGTTATTATACCTGTCAAAGCTATTAGATTTATTATGTAAGGTATAACTATGAAAAGAGGAAGAAGCCGAGCTACAAGAAAAATTCCTGCTGCTACCATAGTAGCGGCATGTATAAGAGCCGAAATGGGGGTAGGCCCTTCCATGGCATCAGGTAACCATACATGAAGGGGAAATTGGGCGGATTTTGCAACTGCGCCGGCAAATAATAGGAAGGCGCATAAGGTAACAAATAAAAAATTAACCTCATTATTATAAACCAAGTTATTAAATATCTCAAACAAATCCCGAAATTCAAAACTACCCGTTATCCAATAAAAACCCAAAATTCCTAATAATAAACCAAAATCCCCGACACGATTAGTTACAAACGCTTTTTGACAAGCATTCGCCGCACTAGGTCGTGTGAACCAAAAACCTATTAATAGATAAGAACACATTCCAACCAATTCCCAAAAAATATAAATTTGTATCAAATTAGAACTAGTAACTAATCCCAACATTGAAGTATTGGAAAAACTCATATAAGCAAAAAATCTCAAATATCCCTGATCATGAGACATATAATTATCACTATAAATAAGAACCATCATTCCAACAGTAGTGATTAATATTGACATAATAGAAGTAAGTGGATCAACCAAGCAGCCAAATTCTAAATAAAAATCATTATTGATGGTCCAAGACCATACATATTGATATACGGAATTGTTATTTATTTCCTGAATAGAAAAATGGGCTGAAAAAATCATAACTATACTTAACAATAAAACACTCGGAAAAGCCCACATACGGCGAAGATTTTTTGTTGCCGTTGGAAAAAGTAGAAGTCCTGCTCCAATTAACATTGGAACTGGAAGTGGAATGAAAGGTATAATCCATGAATATTGATATGTATATTCCATAAAAAAAAAATAAAATATTTTTCTTAATTAATTGTTTCTGATTCACCGGTTCTTATTTGTTTTATGTTGAAAGGGGTCAGTTAATAAAAAAAAATTAAGATATATAAAATAAAACTTAAATAAAATTTGCATTCTAATTATTACGTATTACAATAATTTATTTATATCTTTTATATCTATAGAGCGAGGATAAATAATTACACCAAAAACAGTGTTTGGTATGAATCATAAAGCGCATAACTTGACGCATAAAAACTATTTATTGTAATTGTAATTCGGTTATTCAGAATCATTAAACAATTTGTTTTGTAACTAATTGATTGTCTTCCATTACAATAAAAGCTATTTGTAGGAAATGCTATGATATCCAACACTTTATTTTATGTAAAATAAAAAAAAAGGGCAAATAAAATGCCTTTAATAATAAAAAATAATAAAAAATTATATATTTTGTATCCTTTAACAGATTAACTACTAGTCCCACTCGAATTTGAGAATTAAAGTTGGGTGTACTCTTTCTTCGAGTTTGACCAATTAAATTAATTAAAATTATTAAATTAATTAAAATTATTAAATTAATTAAAATTAATATAATAGAAAATTATTAAAGTTTTTTAATTAAGCGATAGAGGGGTTGGGTTATTAAACTTTTGATGTATTTTATTACATGTATAAATGTAACACGACGAAAATAGAAAGAAAACTAAACGCACAATCTTTTCTTTTTTGTTTGTATTGTATTTTATCAACTTCAATCAATTCTATTCTATTTGGCATAGGGGATTGTTGTTAGTAATATTTTATGCGATTTTTACACACCCCCCCTTTTTTTTTTTTTATGAAGGGAGTATAATTTAGAGAATAAATAGATAGAGAACAGTAAAGAAAAATTTATTTTGAACAATAGATGTCTTTCACATCCAACCGAAGAACCTATTATAATTTTTTAATGGCAGTTCCAAAAAAACGCACCTCTATTTCAAAAAAACGGATTCGTAAAAATATTTGGAAAAGGAAGGGATATCGGGCAGCATTGAAAGCTTTTTCGTTAGCGAAATCTCTTTCTACCGGGAGTTCTAAAAGTTTTTTTTGTGTAACAAATAAATAATAGTAATCAAACAATACAATAAAAAATCTGAATCGGTCTAAAAAGTAATCTAATTTTGTTTCTAATTTTTTTATAAGATTTATAAGTTATAAGAATTTTAATTAACATCATAATAGTAAAATAATATAAATTTATATTTATATAAAATAATAAATAAAAATAATTAGTTTCATAATATTTTAATTTAGAAGGCGTCTTTTTTCTTTCATTTCTGATATAGATAAGAATTCTGTTGTCTACTTAATTCGAAAAATTAATGGTACTTTTTTGTTTGAAAAAAGGATAAATGCAAGCACAAGGGTTCACCTTTCGTTTTAGTATATTTTATAATTTTCAGGATGGGGATTCTCACTTTCCCCATCGACTTGACTCAATAATAAAAATAAATTTATTTTTTATTATAATTATATATTAATATTATAATTATATATTAAATATATTAAAAATTAAAAGAAGGGTTCGTTGAAACTAATTGATTTAGTTTTAAATATGTTTTATAATCTTCTAAATCATTATTTTTCTAAATTATTATCACTATATAAACTCTTTAACCCAATTTAATTAATAAAATCCCCTTTTACATTTTTAGGTAGTTATATGACGAATGTGCCAATTTTGAGTGATCTGTTTTAGATCCTATGGTTCGATTGGAAGATCGATCAAAATATAATATATATCAAAGATATAATATATATTAATTTAAAAATTTATAAAGTATTTTTGAAGTACGGTACAATTTCGATAGAAATATAAAATATTGTTATATAATTGATACACCCATACTAATACCTAACTTAATCGGGTTGCTAAATCTTAACACAAATTCTCTACACAACGAAAAACCCTAAAAATTCATATAAAACTAACTATGCAAATATTTACAAAAACCCCTTGAGTGTATCGCTGAAATTGTGTTATATAAAAATTATATTTTATCGATAAAATTCTTTTTTTATTTTAGATTAATAAATGATAAAATAAATGAATCATTAAAAAATGCAAACGAGACAGAACATTGTTTTTAGTTCTATCTATGGATTGAAGTCAAAATAATCTAGTTCCAACCGTAACATTTTTGTTTTAGGAAAACATAAAGTAATAACTTACGAAAAACTACATTTTTAGTTCAGTTAAATAAAATTGACATTCTAAAATAATAAATAAAAAGATAATAAATATTATTAACGAAAACGTTTAAATCCCTAATTCTTAAACAAGTTTTTATTCATCAATTTAATGGTTTCCTAAAAAAATATTGCATTTAATTAACTCCTTCAATCTCGACGATTGAATAAAAATAGGTTATTATGATTTCGAATAAGCCGCTATGGTGAAATAGGTAGACACGCTGCTCTTAGGAAGCAGTGCTAGAGCATCTCGGTTCGAGTCCGAGTGGCGGCATGGCATCTTCTAAAAGAGTAAGCCCTATAATGAATTCAATTCCCGATTTCAATTCCTATAATTGCGGGACCCCCTTTTAATAATTTTTATGATATTTTCAACTTTAGAGCATATATTAACTCATATATCCTTTTCTATCGTTTCAATTGTAATTACAATTCATTTGATAACTTTATTAGTCGATGAAATCGTAGGACTATATGATTC